CAGAAAGGGTTTCTCCTTTTTAGTTCCTATTTGTTGAGTCTTTCCTGAATCTATACAACGTGAGTTTCTCATTTCCTTCTTTCTAACCATTCGTTGAATTCTTCGACCCTTTCTTGCTTGATTTTCTTTGTTTATTCATTCAATTCATAGTCATAAATAAATGAAAAAAAACATAAAAAAAGACTTCTATTAATATCCCCCTAAATTAAAGTAGGGCTTAATATTAGTTCATATATAAATAGTCAATATCTAATATCCAATATACATGCCTTTCTTCCATAACGTAAACCCAGCATTCTACCTTAAATTCAATTGGATTCTAGAATCTTTCTTTGAATTGAAACAGCTACAGGAGTTGGCTTATAACTATTCGATTCCATATGCCCAGTTCGGCCTTTCTATACTAAACAACCCCCCTCTAATATCCCTTTTCTATTACTATAGAACATACTTGAGAACATACAAGTATGTTCCCTAAGTAGATTATCTTGAAACATATATTGACTTGATATAAGAAAAAATAGTCTTTCGAAAATGAATTAATGATGACCCTCCATAGATTCGCCTATATAAGCTGCGGCTAAAGTTGCAAAAATAAGAGCCTGAATACCACTTGTAAATAATCCAAGAAACATGACAGGTATAGGAACTACTAAAGGGACTAAAGAAACAAGAACAACAACGACTAATTCATCGGCTAATATATTTCCGAAAAGTCGAAAACTAAGGGATAGAGGTTTTGTGAAATCTTCTAAGATGTTAATGGGTAAAAGAATTGGGGTTGGTTGAATGTATTTACTAAAATAACCTAATCCTTTTTTTGTAAGACCCGCATAGAAATATGCCACTGACGTGAGTAAAGCTAAAGCTACAGTCGTATTTATATCATTCGTAGGTGCGGCTAATTCCCCATGAGGTAACTGTATGATTTTCCAAGGTAAAAGAGCCCCTGACCAATTAGAAACAAAAATAAATAGAAACATAGTCCCAATAAAGGGAACCCAAGGACGATATTCTTCTCCAATCTGAGTTTTGCTCACGTCTCGAATGAATTCAAGGACATATTCAAAGAAATTCTGACCGTCAGTCGGAATTGTTTGTGGATTCCGAGCAGCTATGGCGGCTGAGCTTAATAAGATAGCAATTACAACCCAAGAAGTAATAAGTACTTGGCCGTGGACTTGGAAACCACCTATTTGCCAATAGAAATGTTGGCCGACTTCCACACCGGATATATCATATAATCCCTTTAGTGTATTGATTGAACATGATAGAACATTCATATTGTCCTCTGACAGAAATATAACCTTAAAAAAAAATATTATTTTGATTCAACCATTGCTTTCTCGACTTGTCTACTTCAATCGTATATAATACCAACTAATCACATCATATCCCCAGTTATTTTTATATATTTTTTGATATTCAGGAATCCTAACCGATTCTACTCTATTAATTCGAGAAGTCAATTATATTATAGAGTGCACTAAAGTCATTTTTTTATTATGAATCAAGGATTTCTTATATAGCTAGAACGACCTTCACAAATTGCGAATACTAATTTGGTGAGAATTAATCGGATTGAGGCTATAGCGTCATCGTTTGCCGGAATCGAAATATCTGCAAGATCGGGGTCACAATTTGTATCGATTAAACAAATCGTTGGAATTCCCAAAGTAATACATTCTCGAAGGGCTGTATATTCTTCTTGCTGATCAACGATGATTACAATATCCGGTAACCCGGTCATATATTTAATCCCACCCAGATATGTTTGCAAATGAGATAATTGTCTCTTCAACATGGCTGCATCTCTCTTCGGAAGAGAGGCCAGTCTTCCCGCCTTTTGTTCCATTCTCAAGTCTCTGAACTTATGAAGTCTCGTTTCTGTGGTGGACCAATTCGTTAACATACCCCCAAGCCATTTTTTATTAACATAATGACACCGAGCCCGTATTGCAGCCCGTGCTACTGAATCAGCTGCTTTATTTTTTGTCCCAACAATTAAAAATTGTTTTCCTTTCCTTGCTGCATCAAAAACTAAATCACAAGCTTCTGATAAAAAACGAGCAGTTCTAGTAAGATTTGTAATATGAATACCTTTACGCTTTGCAGAGATATAAGGTGACATTCTAGGATTCCATTTCCTAGTACCATGGCCAAAATGAACTCCCGCTTCCATCATCTCTTCCAAATTGATGTTCCAATATCTTCTTGTCATTTCTCCTCACACTTTCTCTTTTTTTTTTTTAAGAGATGAGGTATCCCGAAATAAATAATTGTTCCGACGGAACCTTCTCTTCGACAGCGAATTGGCCATTGATACACAATCCAAACCATTAATTCCTTTCTATTCCTTATTATCTGTAATAAAAAAAAGAAAATGCCCGTAAGAAATACAGAACAGATAAATAGGAGGAATCCGTTCTTAAATTACCTAAACTAGGGTTTTGATGTATGATTTACATTTTTTTAAACACAAGAATGAAATAATTCTCTG